ATGCAGCGTTGATTTTTTTCTACTAATCATAAAGATATTGGTACTTTATATTTTATCTTTGGTGCTTGAGCTGGTATGGTTGGAACCTCTCTAAGATTGGTTATCCGAGCTGAACTCGGTCAACCTGGTAGCTTAATTGGTGATGACCAGATTTACAATGTTATTGTAACTGCTCACGCTTTCGTTATAATTTTCTTTATAGTTATACCTATTATAATTGGAGGTTTTGGTAATTGACTTGTACCCCTTATACTAGGGGCTCCTGATATAGCATTTCCACGTATAAATAATATAAGTTTCTGGTTGCTTCCTCCCTCTCTTACCCTCTTATTATTTAGAGGTATAGTAGAAAGAGGAGTTGGTACAGGATGAACAGTTTACCCCCCTTTAGCTGGTGCTATTGCTCATGCTGGTGCTTCTGTAGATATGGGGATCTTCTCCCTCCATTTGGCTGGGGTTTCTTCTATTTTAGGTGCAGTTAACTTTATAACTACAGTTTTAAATATACGACCCAGGGGGATAACAATGGACCGTATACCTTTATTCGTTTGAGCTGTGTTTATTACAGCAATTTTACTTCTCCTTTCTCTGCCAGTTCTAGCAGGAGCTATTACAATACTACTAACCGACCGAAATCTTAATACCTCTTTCTTTGACCCAGCGGGAGGTGGTGACCCTGTCCTTTACCAGCATTTGTTCTGATTTTTTGGGCACCCGGAAGTTTATATTCTTATTCTTCCAGCATTTGGTATAATTTCCCATATTGTAAGACAAGAATCAGGGAAAAAAGAATCCTTTGGGACGCTTGGTATAATTTATGCCATGTTAGCAATTGGTATTCTAGGATTTGTTGTTTGAGCGCATCATATATTTACAGTTGGAATAGACGTAGACACACGAGCTTACTTCACATCAGCAACTATAATTATTGCCGTTCCTACAGGTATTAAGATTTTTAGATGACTAGGTACGCTCCATGGAACTCGTATTAATTACAGGCCTTCAATGCTCTGAGCCTTGGGATTTATTTTTCTATTTACAGTAGGTGGTCTTACAGGTGTTGTTTTATCAAATTCTTCAATTGATATTATTCTCCACGATACTTATTATGTTGTTGCACATTTCCACTATGTCCTTTCAATGGGGGCTGTTTTTGGTATTTTTGCAGGTATTGCACACTGATTTTCTTTATTTACTGGGGTTGTTTTAAACCAAAAATGATTAAAAATTCATTTTTTAACCATGTTTATTGGTGTGAATATTACATTCTTCCCCCAACATTTTCTAGGATTAAATGGAATGCCACGACGTTATTCTGATTACCCAGATGCGTTTACGACATGAAATGTAGTGTCCTCTATAGGTTCAATAGTCTCACTTGTAGCAGCTCTTGGCTTCGTCATTATTGTTTGAGAAGCTTTAGTATCTAAGCGACCTGTTCTATTCAACCTTTACCTATCCTCTTCTATTGAATGACATCACCCCTACCCACCGGCTGATCATAGATATATAGAAATTCCTATACTTTCTAACTACTAAAATGGCAGAAGAATGCATAAGATTTAGGTTCTTACCATGAAAAATATTTTTCTTTTAGTAACTAAAATGGCAGAAAAATGCATAAGATTTAAGCTCTTATTATGAAACATAGTTTCTTTTAGTAAAATGACAACATGAGGTTATCTTGGACTTCAAGATAGGGCGTCTCCTTTAATAGAGCAACTTATCTTCTTTCACGACCACGCAATAGTTGTGATTATTTTAATTGTAAGTTTCGTTGGTTACATAATAGCTTCTCTATTTTTCAATAAATATATTCACCGATTTCTCCTAGAAAACCAAAATATTGAAATCGTTTGAACTATTATTCCAGCTGTAATTCTTGTTTTTATTGCCTTTCCTTCCCTACGGCTACTATATCTACTAGATGAAGTAAATAAGCCAAGGGTGACCTTAAAAGTAGTAGGACATCAATGGTACTGAAGATATGAATACTCTGACTTCATACAAGTAGAATTCGATTCCTATATAGTACCTACTACTGACTTAGGTAATGAAGGATTCCGACTACTAGATGTGGATAACCGAACAGTCCTTCCTATAAACACTCAAATTCGGGTTCTTATTAGAGCTGCTGATGTTATTCATTCTTGAACTGTTCCAGCATTAGGTGTAAAAGCAGATGCTATCCCTGGTCGTTTAAATCAGGTTAATTTTCTAGTGAACCGTCCTGGACTCTTCTATGGACAATGTTCAGAAATTTGCGGTGCAAACCATAGATTTATACCTATTGTTATTGAAAGAGTTAACGTAGATAGATTTTTAGGATGAATTTATAATTTTTCAGAATAACTTAGTGGCTGACTTAAAGTGCAAGTCTTTTAAACTTGAAATGGTTTTATAAACCCTAAGTTGAAATGCCTCAAATAGCCCCTCTTATATGACTCCCTCTGATATTAATAATTGTTGTAGCTTATGTAATCTTCATAACTATTAACTATTTCTTTACTCTTGCCGTAAGAGATGAAAAATCAACATTTAAATCTAGTTTAATAGAAAAAACCTGAAAATGATAACAAGCCTATTTTCCGTTTTTGATCCCTCTTCAAGAATTTTCAACCTCTCGTTAAATTGATCATCTACTTTTCTTGGTTTGTTTATCCTACCTTACCTTTATTGAGTTGCACCATCGCGATGGGTGTTTATCTGAAATAAAGTTCTAAGAACCCTTTACTCAGAATTTAAAGTCTTATTAGGTGCTAAAGCGTCATCTCTAACACTTTTATTTATTTCACTCTTCAGACTAATCGTCTACAATAACTTCTTAGGGTTATTTCCCTACATCTTTACGAGATCTAGGCACTTAGTAATAACCCTGTCACTATCTTTACCCCTTTGATTAGCATTTATAGTATTCGGTTGACTTAACAACACCCAACATATATTTGCCCACCTCGTTCCTAATGGAACCCCAGGAGTCCTAATACCATTCATAGTATTAATTGAAACAGTAAGAAATGTGATTCGACCTGGAACACTAGCTGTTCGATTAGCAGCTAATATAGTTGCAGGTCATCTTCTTCTAAGACTTATAGGTGGTGCTGGAGTAGGAATGGGATATGTTTTACTATTCTTCCTGGTTTCTTCTCAGATTCTCTTATTAATCCTCGAAGTAGCTGTATCTATTATTCAATCCTACGTTTTCGCAATTTTAAGAACATTATATGCTAGTGAAGTTGTTTAAATATTTTTTTAGTATAAAAAGTACATCAGACTTCCAATCTGAAAGTCTAGAATCTAGAAAAAATAAGTTCTTTAGTATAGAAAAGTACATTTGATTTACAATCAAAAAGGTCATTTATTGGAAGAGCTTATTTATATTTTATTATCTATTATTGTAGTTACCTTCTTAGTGAGCACAATTGTTATATTGATTGCATCCTTCCTTTCAAAAAAAACTATTATCGACCGTGAAAAATCCTCACCCTATGAATGTGGATTTGATCCTAAAGGTTCTGGACGACTCCCATTTTCCCTGCGATTCTTTTTAATTGCAGTTATTTTTTTAATCTTTGATGTTGAAATTACACTACTTCTACCTTTAGTTTGTATTCTTCACACGGTGGATTTATTCTCCTGGGTGCTTACAGGTTTACTCTTTCTTTTAGTACTACTTTTTGGACTCTATTATGAATGAAAAGAAGGAGCCTTAGATTGGTCAAATTAACTAATGACATCTCATGGACATCATGGTTATCATCTTGTTGATATAAGACCTTGACCACTCACAGGTTCCATCAGGGCTATAATACTCACAACAGGATTAGTTAAATGGTTTCATTTATTTAATATAGATTTACTATGCTTAGGATTATTAGGTACTCTCTTAACCATAATTCAGTGATGACGAGACGTAACCCGAGAGGGGACCTATCAAGGACTCCACACGAGACTAGTTACCAAAGGGCTACGATGAGGTATAATTCTTTTTATTGCTTCTGAGGTCTTGTTCTTTTTTTCATTTTTCTGGGCTTTTTTTCACAGAAGACTTGCTCCTACTGTAGAAATTGGTATGACATGACCCCCTCAAGGAATCCAACCCTTCAACCCCTTCCAAATTCCTCTTCTAAACACTACTATTCTTCTATCATCGGGAGCCACTGTAACTTGAGCCCACCACGCTATTATGGAGTCTAACCATACTCAAGCTATTCAAAGTCTAGCTCTCACAGTTCTATTAGGGTTTTATTTCACATTTCTCCAAGCACTTGAATATGTTGAAGCATCCTTCACAATTGCAGACTCCGTTTATGGTTCCACCTTCTTTGTGGCTACTGGTTTTCACGGTCTTCATGTAATTATTGGATCTCTATTCCTTTCTGTGTGCTTATACCGACTTTACAATTGCCATTTTTCTGCCGGACATCATTTTGGTTTTGAAGCAGCTGCATGATATTGACACTTTGTAGACGTTGTATGACTCTTTTTGTATGTTTTCATTTACTGATGAGGTAGATAGAGTAGTATTTCTAAAAAGAATTTATGATTTGCAATTATAAGATGTAATTATTTTACCTACTTTAGAAATTAGAAAGTGAAAGTCACATTTGGTTTCGGCCCAAAAACTCGGTTAAGCAACCTCTAATTTACTCTAACTTTGAAAGAAGCCAAAAAGAGGTAAGTCACTGTTAATGACTGAATTGAGTTTTAACTCCTTTTAAGAAGGTATCTAGTTTGAAATCTGGGTTTCTAACCTTCGGTTTAAGTGGTTGAATTCCATTTATATCTTGTTCTTTTAGTGTAAATAACACGCTACTTTTTCGTGGTAGAAATAAAGAAATCTTTAAAGAATATTTACAGATTATTAATCACTTGTGCATTTTCAGCGCACTATTCTTTTTAAATTATATAAATTTATATCTCTAAAATGAAAATAAATGCTATTCAAAAAAAGAATCTGACTAAAAATACTTTAATAGTATTTTCCTGTGCTGTTTGTAATTTTTTTCTAAAAAAGCCTAAATTTATATAGATACCTTGGGCTCCTATATATTCTGTTCACCCTTTATCTAAATAAGATTGTAAACTATTCCCAATCTTAAAAGTAGGAACACCGACAACAAACCCTGATAATTTAGGTAAAAACCATATCGATCCTAAAAAATGAATTAAGACTACACGCTTTAATGTTGAAATAAAGGAAGAAGATATCAGTAAATAGCCCAAAGATGCTCTAAAAGTAATAATAAAAATGGGAAATATTTTCATTAATGTAGGTATACAAATTAAATAAGGGTCTGGAAGAATTATTCATATTAAAGTTCCACCACTTATTAAAGAACCTAATCCTAGAACAACCATAGGAGATGTTATAATAGAAGCTCTGTCAGAAATTGCAGACAATGGCTCTAAGCGGTAAGTTGAAGTTAGCCTCAAAAAAAACAAACGACAAGAGTAAGAAACAGTTAAAGCAGTAGCCAATGTAAGTAGTATTCAAATAACTCAGTTGATATTGGACGAAAATGCTAACTCCAAAATTAAATCTTTAGAATAAAATCCCGCCAAAAACGGTATCCCACATAACGCCAAATTTGCCGAATTAAAACACATTATCGTTAAAGGTAGAGATTTTGTAATCCTACCCATTATACGAATATCTTGGTACTCCTTAACATTATGAATAACAACCCCCGCACACAAAAACAACAACGCCTTAAATAAAGCATGGGTTAACAAGTGAAAGAAAGCCAACACTGGGTAACCTAGTGCCAAAGTACTAATTATTACACCTAGTTGCCTAAGAGTTGATAAAGCAATAATCTTCTTTAGATCATACTCAAAATTGGCACCAGCTCCTGCCATAAACATGGTTAGCGAAGAGATCAACAAAAGAGAGGATTGAGTTAGAGAGTTTATAAGAATAGGACTAAACCGAATAAGAAGATAAACCCCTGCTGTTACTAGCGTAGACGAGTGTACCAAAGCTGAGACAGGAGTCGGAGCAGCCATGGCAGCTGGTAACCAAGCTGAAAAAGGCATCTGAGCACTTTTTGTTGAGGCAGCTACAATCACTAATATGTTCAAAAAAACAACCTCTCTTTCCATTAAACTAACATAGTGAAAAAAATTTCATCTCCCAAGGTGAAATATGATAGTAATACCAATAAGAATAGCTACATCTCCAATACGATTAGATAAAATAGTAATCATTCCGGCATTAGATGACTTCTCGTTTTGATAGAAAATAACCAGAACATACGAAACTAATCCTAAACCGTCTCAACCTAAAAGAATCCTAATTAAATTAGGACTTCTAATCATTAGGACCATGGAAAGTACAAATATAAGCACTAAATAAAGAAACCGATTAGTGTCAGGGTGCCCTCTTATGTACTCTTTTCTATAAAACAATACTATAGCAGAAATAAAAGAGACACACCTGAGAAAAAGAGTAGACATTCAATCAAAAATAAGTACAAACTCAATAATAGAAGAGTTGATTATACATAGTTCCCATTCTACAATATAAGTAATATTAAACAAAAGAAGTCAAAAAGATCCCAATAAATTAGTCAACCTAAATACTATTAGAAAAATTATTCTTCTTTTTCTTAAACAAAGTTTTCATAACATTATTTTAAGTGATCAATCACATCTTCAGTACCACAAACTGATGTTTTTGTTTAAACTAAAAAAATATACAAACAATATAAAAGATCTCTTCAAAATAAAAATATTTAAAGGTAATCAATGTAAGAACAGAGTTAAAAATTCCTGAGTCTTACCAGAACAATAAGAGTAATAAGAGTTAAAAAACACACCATGTTGCCTAGAAGAAAACAGGTAAATGGTATAAGAAGCCCTAATAAAGGATAATAGAACAAGCCCTAAAATAGTTGACTTATCCCACCTTACAATTCTTCTGAGAAGGTTAATCTCTCCTAAAAGATTAATTGTTGGAGGAGCAGCCATATTTCCTGCTGAGAGAAGAAACCATCACAACCCAATTCTAGGTATAACTACCAATAAACCTTTGTTAATTAGCAGCCTCCGCGATGAAGTTCGCGAATATACAATATTAGATAAGTAAAATAAACCAGAAGAACAAAGACCATGTCCTACTATGATAACAACTCTCCCAGAAAGTCCCCAACCCCTACAAAGCATAATTCCTACTAATACTAGGCCCATGTGAGCCACCGAAGAATAAGCAATTAAAGATTTTATATCTGTCTGTCGTAAACAAAGAATCCTGACTAAAACACCTCCAACCACGCCCAAAGTAAACCACAATCATACCATGTTTTTATTAATTTTTAAGAAAAAAGGAAGAATCCGGATAAGGCCATAACCCCCCAATTTCAATAACACACCCGCTAGAACTATCGACCCAGCTACGGGCGCCTCAACATGAGCCTTAGGGAGCCATAAATGACAAAAGTACATGGGTAGCTTCACTAAAAAAGCAAAAACTCTCGCAAAATACCAAATAAGAGAGATGAAAGTATACCTCTCAACTTTGGGAGAAATTTCCATAATCAACGATCCCCCTTGGTTATATAATCTCATTAAAGACACTAACAGAGGCAATGAAGCAGAAAGAGTATAAAATAATATGTAAACCCCTGCTTGAATACGCTCCGGTTGGTATCCCCAACCAATAATCATAATCAAAGTAGGAATTAATGACCTCTCAAATGACACATAAAATAGTAACAAATCTCGCGCAGAAAAAGTAAACATAAGCACTAAACACAAAATAACATTAAAACACACAAAGAGCATTGGAAATTGGTTCCTCTTATAAATGGCTTGACTAGCGTACATAATTAGAACAGCAATCCAAATACTTAATAAAATCATAATATAACTAATATTATCTACACCAAGAACAGCTCCTAAGTTGAAAATAAAAAAATGATGATGAGCCTGAATTACTCATAAAAAACTTAATACCAATAGAGAATTCAACACGAAAGACCATCTTGAAGCTAAGGGGATCAATATAAAGCAAAACAAAATATATTTTAACATTGTAAAGAATTAAAAATGTTAAACTGATCGTTTCCGTGTGTTCGCACAATAGAAACAACTAAGCCCAACCCTAATGCACCCTCACAAGCAACTAGTGTTAAAAAAAAAAGGATCAAGTAGAGTTCATATGAAACCTCTGAAAAGATGATAGAAAAAGCCCAGAATACCCTTAACATAACAAACTCCAACCTAAGCAAAGTATTTAACAAGTGTTTATAAGAAGATGAGAAGGCAATTAATCCACACAAAATGGAAATAAAAGGAAAGATTAATATAGAATGAGTAAGATTTAACATTAGTTAAGTTTTGATAGTTTAAGGTAAAACATTGGTCTTGTAAATCAAAATTGAAAATATTTTTCTCAAAACATCAGAGAAGAAATCAAAACAAACATCTTTAACTTCCAAAGTTAATATTTTTAATAAACTATTCTCTGTTATTTTATTATTAATTTCTCCTATTATAGTATTTTTAAGATTTTTATTTGTTCAAGTAAATCACCCTTTGTCCATGGGCTTGATTCTTCTCTTCCAAACATGTTTGGTTTGTCTAAGTGCTGGTCTACTCTCCACATCCTATTGATTCTCTTACATCCTTTTCTTAGTGTTCTTAGGTGGTCTTTTGGTTCTTTTCATCTACGTAGCCTCTCTCGCCTCAAATGAATTTTTTTCATTTCGAATAGAAGCCTTACTAATTTTTTATGTATTTGTCTTTACAGCTTTAGTTTTGTTCTTCTTAGACAGGATAGGGATATCACTTTCAATTAACTTTATAGGCTCGGATCTGCTAAGTCAAGAAAGCGACCTGTTCTTCTCAAAAGCAATTTACAGGGTCTCTGTGAAGAGATTTACACTTTTCATTGTATTTTATCTTCTCCTAACATTATTTGTGGTGGTGGAAATTACAGGAACTTATTTCGGTCCTTTGCGTTTTTCAACATATGACAACCCCTATCCGAAAATCCCATCCTCTATTAAAAATCGCTAATGGAGCTCTTGTGGATATGCCAATTCCAAGAAATATTTCCATTTTCTGAAACTTTGGCTCCCTACTAGGCCTTTGTCTAGTCCTGCAGATCTTAACAGGTCTTTTTTTAGCAATACACTATACAGCCAGAGTTGACCTAGCTTTTTCAAGAGTAGCCCACATCTGTCGAGATGTAAACTATGGTTGATTTCTACGAACGTTACACGCTAATGGTGCTTCTTTTTTCTTCATTTGCCTTTACTTACACATCGGACGTGGAATATACTACGGATCTTACATGTTCTTCCATGTATGAAGTGTTGGTGTAATTATATTATTTATGGTTATAGCAACTGCGTTCCTTGGTTATGTCCTTCCCTGAGGACAAATATCGTTCTGAGGTGCCACAGTAATTACTAATCTTTTCTCAGCCATTCCTTATATCGGGACTGAGCTAGTCCAATGAATTTGAGGTGGATTCGCAGTTGACAATGCAACCCTAACCCGATTCTTCACATTTCACTTCGTACTACCTTTTTTAGTAGCTGCAGCCACCATAGTCCATATTTTATTCCTTCACCAATCCGGTGCTAATAATCCCCTAGGTGTAGCCAGAGATATTGATAAAATCCCATTCCACCCTTATTTTACATATAAAGATATCGTTGGGTTTGTTGTAATACTTCTTTTCCTAGTCCTACTAACCTTACTTAATCCCTATTTACTAGGCGACCCTGATAATTTTATTCCAGCGAACCCTTTGGTAACACCCGCTCATATTCAACCTGAGTGATATTTTTTATTTGCTTACGCAATTCTACGATCAATTCCCAATAAATTAGGTGGGGTTGTAGCACTAGCCTTATCGGTTGCTATTTTATTTATTCTTCCTTTTACACATGTTTCCAAATTCCGTAGATTGAATTTTTACCCTCTTAATCAAATTCTATTCTGAGTGTTTATCAATATTGTTATTCTACTAACCTGAATTGGAGCCCGACCTGTAGAAGATCCCTATGTTTTAGTTGGGCAAATCTTAACACTAGCCTATTTCGGTTACTACTTAGTGAACCCACTTTTACTAATAATGTGAGATAAAGCTCTCTCCTAGGCTGTTTAGTTTAAATTAAAACTTATGTTTTGAAAACATACAATAGAATAGGCATGTCTAACAGTCGTCCAAAAATGTCTAAAAAGACTACTTAGGATTGACAATCCTATATTATGTTCATATAACTAATTTTTGATCTAATCCTCATACAATCAAATTAAAAAAGGGGGCGTATTAAACATCCAATATATTGCATATATTGGATGTTTAATTATTCTACATAGTACAGTTTTGTTATATATTTAAAACTTACACATCTCAATTATTGTCCATTATTTGTATACAAAGATAAACTATAATCGTGATATAATTTAATCGGCATCTAAAGTGCTTCACTTTTCAAGTACACATCGTTTAATCATAAATTGAAGCTGGCATTTCAGCGACATTCCAGCGTCTTTGTTTTGCAGCTTTCTGAAATATTTCTGCAACTGGAATAGTTGGTAGAAGTAGGAAAGTGGACTAGGATCGACACGGATCCGATGTTTGTCCTTGCTGGAACATCGGATCCTAATCCTAGCCCATACAGATCCCATGAATCACTCCCAAGTTAGGTGCTGCTAATGAAATCTATTAAGATGCATGATATGTATTATCTTTTATATAAGAATATATGTAGACATTATTTACATTTTCCCCCCTATCTGAAATAAGAACCCACAGTTTTTTCCTCGGATTGCAGAAAAAACTGTTTATTTGTTTTCATTCCAACTACCTATTCTAGTATAATGTCTGATTAAAGGATTTCTTTGATATGGAAAAGCAAGTGTGTTATCACACTTATACTATTAGTTTTATCCTGTCTAAGAATTTGGTATTTTTAAGAAAACGTGTATGAAATATCTTAAAGTAAGAAATATAACCATTTTTAAAAAATTTCTTCCACCCTCAGCACAAAATATTAAGCAATAGTTTAAAGACTGACTTAATCTTTAAAATAGATTTGGCAAATTATTGTGCCAGCAGCCGCGGTTACACCCTAAAATCAAGCCAAATAAAATCAGTGTTTAGCATTATTCATAAAGATAATTTTTTATAGAAATGAAAAGTGAAATTTAATATTTTTAATTAAAAAATTATTTTTAAAATTCTATTAGCTAAAAAGACTAAATTAAAAACTAGGATTAGATACCCTACTATTTTAGATTTAACAACCAACACTAAAGTACTAAAAGCTATGATCTCTAAATTTAAAGGATTTGGCGGTGATTTAATCCCATTAGAGGAACCTGTTATAGAAACGATAAACCACGCAAAATCTTACCTTTTTTCAGTTTGTATACCGTCATTATTAGATAACTTCGCAAGAAAATAGTTATTGAAATAATTCCCCTTAATATATTAGATCAAGGTGCAGCGCATAAAAAGGTGGTCAATGGGTTACAATAATTTTAGTTATACGGATTAAAAATTTAAATATTTTTTTAAAGGAGGATTTAATAGTAAAATTAATTTAATAAGTTAGTTTGACTTTGGACCTAAATCGTGTACATATCGCCCGTCACTTCCATTACCAGATGGAATAAGTCGTAACATAGTAGGTGTACTGGAAAGTGCACCTAACAATAAGCAAATATTAACACCTTTACCCTGTCTCCATTTTAAATATAAAAAATATTTTTAAATCTTTTTATATAGTAATAATAAAAGAAAATTAATTCTCGTTTATAGTAAAAAGTATTGTATAAGAAATTTCACTTGTTTAATTGAAAAAAAGAAATCTTTATGCCTTGTGTATAAGAAAACATCAAATTAAATAAATTATTATTTTTATCCCGAAACAAAAAGAGCTAGGACTAAACAAAGTTTACGTAGTAAAGTAATTATAAATTTTTCCTAGTAATGAAATGTTAGCCGAATTTTGTATATCTGGTTTTTCTAAAATGAAATTTAATTTCACTTATTTGAAATCCGCTTGAATAAAGCTATTCCAGGAGGGTAAGCTTCTTGAAATCATTTTACATAAAACAAACAGCAATTGTATGACTATCTTAGGCTTGAAAGTAGCCATAGATTAAAAAGTGTTTAAACTTTAGCTTCAATTAACTATTTGTTTGTTTTTGTTTTTCTATAGAAATACTTTAATTAACAATTCTTTAAAAGAAACAATGATGTTATTAGTAGATTCTCATGTACAATTTAAATTTTAAACTTACTAAAAAATTTATTCACTTAAAGATAAAAACAAGGAACTCGGCAAAAATACTTTTGCCTGTTTATCAAAAACATGTCTGCTTGATAAAAAAAACAGTCTGGCCTGCCCACTGAGTGTTTTAAAGGCCGCGGTATAATGACCGTGCAAAGGTAGCATAATAATTAGTCTTTTAATTGAAGACTGGAATGAAGGGTCGGACAAAAAGTAACCTGTCTCCTTTTTAAAAATTGAACTTAACTTTTAAGTGAAAAGGCTTAAATACTCTTAAAGGACGACAAGACCCTATAAAACTTTATAAAAACAGGATTAAACTTTTAATTTATTTTTTTAACAAAGATTAGTACTGCTTTTATTTCGTTGGGGCGACGAAAGTATAACTTTTTAACTGCTTTTTATTTTTTAACAAAAATATTTGTTTTTCTGACCCTTTTTTAAGATCTAAAGAAAAAGTTACTTTAGGGATAACAGCGTTATTTTCTTTGAGAGTCCATATCGACAAGAAAGCTTGCGACCTCGATGTTGAATTAAGATGCCACTATGGTGCAGCAATTATAAAGGTAGGTCTGTTCGACCTTTAAAATCTTACATGATTTGAGTTCAAACCGGTGTAAGCCAGGTTGGTTTCTATCCTTGAGAAAACAAACAAACTATTTTAGTACGAAAGGATTTTTTAGTTAAAATATTTTTTTTTCTTGACTAATTATTTCACTAAAACTCCGTGTGATGGTTTTAACCATAAATTCTGTGAATAATAAATTTATTTATTTTTTTTATTATACTTCTCAACTATATTATCTTAATTATTTGTGTGTTAATCAGGGTTGCTTTTGTAACCCTTTTGGAGCGAAAAATCTTGGGCTATATTCAAATCCGTAAAGGTCCAAATAAAGTTGGTTACATGGGACTGCTTCAACCTTTTGCAGACGCAGTAAAGCTATTCACCAAGGAGCAAGCTACTCCAACCCTATCAAATTTTCTTCCTTATTATTTCAGACCTGTATTCAGTCTCTTTACTTCCTTGATCATTTGAAGAACAATACCTTACCTCTTAAGTCTAAGGAATTTCAATATAAGAGTCTTATTTTTTCTCTGTTGTATAAGATTAGGTGTTTATTCCACCCTAAGGGCAGGGTGGGCTTCTAACTCTAAATACTCTCTTCTTGGAAGTCTTCGAGCTGTAGCACAAACCATTTCATACGAAGTAAGTTTAGCTTTAATCCTACTCTCTTCGATTTTTATCGTAAACTCGTTTGACCTGATTTCTTTCAACTTTATGCAGGAGAAAATCTGACTAATCTGGTTTATATTCCCTCTTAGAATACTGTGATTAGCTTCTTGTCTTGCTGAGACAAACCGAACTCCTTTTGATTTCGCAGAAGGAGAATCTGAGTTAGTTTCAGGCTTTAACACCGAATATAGAGCTGGAGGTTTTGCTCTTATTTTTATAGCAGAATATGCAAGGATCCTCTTTATAAGTGCTCTTTTTAGAATTTTATTTTTAGGCGCAAATCCTGATAATCTAACCTTTTATATTAAATTATCTGCAATTGCTTTTGTATTCGTGTGGGTGCGAGGAACTCTCCCACGATTGCGTTATGATAAGCTCATGTTCCTTGCCTGAAAAAGATTCTTACCAGTTTCTTTAAATTTTCTAATTTTTTTTATGTCAGCTAAGATGGTCTTCTTCTACCTTACCCTATAAAACTGTCCAAAAAATATTATCATAGATAAAATTGTTTGTTTTAATTTTGACATTGAATGGTGATTGGACTTTGTACAATCAAACTTATGTATATAAACTTATTTGAAAACAGAAACAAAACTGTACCGTAAAGAATAATTAAACAATTCTAGAATTGTTTAATACGCCCCCTTTTTTAATTTGATTGTATATAGAGGATAAATCCAATACTAAGAAGATCAAAACTTCTTGTGCATAAAACACTAATATACAAGATAAGATAAGCTAAACATAAGCTAATGGGTTCATACCCCGGAAATGGGATTTTCTCCCTCTTTTCAGTGTTAATTTATAGAAGTAAATTGTTTTTTTTTTGCTCTCTTTCATCAGGTGTTCTTCTTAGAATTAGTTCTGACTCTTGATTTGGTGCTTGATGTGGACTTGAACTAAATCTGATATCCTTTATCCCCTTTATTTCACTAATAAAAAACAACTATACATCAGAAGCCTCATTAAAATACTTCTTAATTCAAGCTTTAGGATCGGCAGTTATTATCTTAGGTGCTGTTAGAATTTTAATTCTACCGTTAATAAAATGAGTTGTAGCTTCCTCCCTAATATTAAAAATGGGTGCTGCTCCTTTACATTTTTGATTTCCATCAGTAATAAGAGGTCTAAATTGGTTGAGATGTCTCGTTTTAATGAGAATTCAGAAAATTGCGCCACTAAGTCTTCTTTCCTATATATTAAGATCCTTAGAAAGAAGATATTTAATTATTATCGGTATTATTGCTGGAGCAACTGTTGGTAGAATCGGTGGTTTAAACCAAGTTTTTCTACGTAAAATTCTAGCATATTCTTCTATTAATCACATATCTTGGATGTTAAGTTGTTTATGAATAAGAGACTCCTCTTGAATTATATACTTTGCTTTTTATGTTTTAATTTCCAGGACAATTGTTTATCTCTTTTATAGTCAAAACATAAATCATATTTCCCACATAGCAGTATTTAAATGATCTTCTCTAAGTGTTGTAACTTGAATGTCTCTTTTATCTTTAGGTGGTCTCCCACCTTTCACAGGGTTTGTACCAAAATGATTCGTACTTCAAGAAATAATATTTTTAAAAATATTTATTCCTTCTTTTTTTTTATTAGCAGGAACACTTGTTAGACTCTATTACTACTTACGTCTAATTTTCTTAAGAATAAGAGTAAGAGTAGTAACAACTAAGTGAAGAAAAGAAGCATTTTTTCTCTCAAAAAAAATAAGCTTTTATGTGGCTCTAAGGTTAATAGGATTAATCATACCTTCATTTTTCTTCTTATTTTTCATATAAAGCTTTAAGTTAATCATAAACTAACATCCTTCAAAGTTGTCAATAAAAATCTTTTTTAAGCTTTAGCAATATTTGCATTTTCAGGTTTGCAATCTGACGTACTTTTCTACTATAAAGCCATTTTAATAAAGGAGTATTAACTCATAAATAGATTTACAGTCTATTGCTTATCTTTTCGGCCACTTTATTTTTTACTCC